CATTATAAACCGTATTGTTACTCTTGCTACCATCAGGATAGATTTGTCCCCTTCCTCGGTTTCCCCCTACATATATGGGATATTTTAAGAAATGAACGTCTTTTTTCGTAGCGGGATCGGGGGAAAGAATGGGAAAGACAATTTCACTATATTTCTTACCGGGAACAGGGCCTATCACAAGAATATTTTTTTTATTGGGACGATAACTCTGAAAAGATAGATTTCCTATCTTTTCTTTCAACTCAGGAGAAATACGGTCGGGCGGCGCTAATTCGAATCCCTCGGGCAAAATAAGAACAGCACCTACATTCAACCCTCCCTTTTTCCCATTAGCAAGAACTTGTTTCAGCTGCATATCATAAGGGATTCGAAGAACTGCCTCAAATACAGTATCGGGAAGCACAGCTTGGGGAACTTCAATATCCACGGGCTTATTAGCTAAATGGCAATTAGCACATACAATTCGTCCAGTTGCTTCCCGCGGGTTTTCATAACCCTGTTGCGCAAAAATGGGATATGCATTTGAAATGGATGTCCGAGTTATTACGTATATCACGATCGATACAGAAATCGATCGAATCATTTGTTCCTTTAACCAAGAAAAAGTATTTCTATTTTCCATGTCCAATCGCGGATCCCGGAATTTCTACAATAAATTAGATAGGTAGCTAACCTAATCTAGTTCCCTATACACGAGTCTGTTGTCATTCTACTGCAATAGTTGTACTGGAATGATGAATACCTTGAGCAGGTAGAAATAGAAAGAATTTTGCTAAAAAGGAAAACGCTTTCCTTCTAAAGGAAGAAAGATGCGAATTTGATTAATATTAAGAAATCCAATGAGTGAGTTTATGCTTCACTAATTGAATAATAAATTACTACAAGCGAAGGAGATAGACGGTTTAAACAAAAAAAGACCCAAAATTTCAAAAACGTGTCTAGAATCACAGGAAAACTACAAACAAAAATAGTGAAAATTTGTTCGTTAGGAGCCCATCCAAGATCGTTGTAGACCCAACGAATTAGTAGTTCCCAACCGCGGGTGGAGTGAAATCCAACAAAAAAATCAGTGACTAAAAGAATAAAAAAAGCTTTTGTTGAGTCATTTAAGTTATAGAAGAATTCCTGAACCCAAGAATTCAAAATGACAAGTTCCTCTTTACCCAGAAAAAAAGAACCACTTAGAATAGCCAAACAGATTAGATTTGTCGAGAAATGCAAAATGATATGGAGATGATCCTCATTATCTATTTCGGCCAATTGTATTATTTCCTTGTGTATTCCTATAGGAGGTTTTTGTACATGTGTCTTCGGTTTCTCTTTTATCATTTCGTCCAAGAAAAAAAGTTCTTCTAATTCTATAAATCCTTCTAGAATCCTTTTCTCTTGAATATCAGTTAAGAGAGTTTCGGATTGCCTGGTATTCCACCAATTCTTAATCCAAAGTTCCAGACATTTGTTAAAAGAGAAAGAAACTACCCAGGGTAAAAGTACGATAAATACAAGATATAGGAAAGAAGGCAATGCTTTCTTTTTTTTCATTTTTGATCTGTAAATTGAGTTGTTAATGAATCCACTTCATTCGCTGACTCTATTTCATTCGCTGACTCTATATGATAGTTCTTTTCTTTGAAGCAAAACTAAAATTCTATAACAAGGTTTGAGACCTTGTGTTTGTATCTATTTCTCTTTTTGTATATTAGTGGAATTTCTTTGTATTGGGTTCTTTCTTAGATCTAAATTATGCCATATATCTCACTTGGACAAAACAAATTCGAAGCAATTTTCTCTTATCCTAGTTTGTTCCTTCCTTTAGATAAATGCTCGGGAATCCCCTTACAATTGAAAAAAAAATTGCAATTGGCATTCAAAATACTTCAATTGGTACGCGCAAGAAATAGGCTAATTCGGCAGCTTTTTGTTCAATTTCTCGTGGAGTAAAAAACTTCTCATCAGTACGAGTCAAGGGAATGACCCCATGGCCCCGGATTTCCATATAAAGGATACGACGAGGATAAAGACCCTCTTTAACCTGAATTCTAAGTGATTGGATATCCCGCACAAGGAATCGAAAGAAGACGCGACGTTTTATTCCAGGGAATCCCCAACGAAAAATGCACACTATTCCCTCTTTTCTATCGAATCGGTCATAACCACTTCCTACATTCCACAAAATAGTGCACCACAAATAGGAGCTAATGAATAGGCCCGCGATTCCGTAGAAAGACATCACGATCCCCTGTGGGAAAAAAAGAATTTGTTGAGATGGAAATACAGATATCATATTCTTACCAAGATAACTGGAAGCCCCAACCGTTAAGAATCCCAATGAACCTATAAAAAGAATACAGGCCCAGAAAAAATTACCTCTTTTTCGAGAACCTTTTAGAAGTTCTATCCATATGTGTTCTGATCGCCAATTCATATTAGATATACTAAATCCAACAGGGGTTAATTGAAATTGAGAGAATAAGCTAAATGATTTTGACTTTACTTTTTTTGATTCTGAAATCACCTTCAGCAGCTAGTACTCCTGTGAAAAAATTGGTTAGATACATTGACTTTCTATTCAAAAAAAAAAAAAAAATTCGTGGATCCACTTCACTATACTCGGCTACGCATATGCATGCATTTATGCTTGTAGCCTATCTGCATCCATAGACGTTTTTCATTTGTGTGTATAAAGAGCTACGTACCCTATTATATTACTTACACTAAAAAATATCTGTATTATGATCCTGAAAATACATTGAGAAAATTTTGCCCTACCCATGAGAAAATTTTGCCCTACCCATTCTAGACAATTTTATTTTCCTGCACATAAAGAAATAAAAAAGCCATTCCAAATGCCGGCAATACTAAGCCTGTTAAAGGCACGAAAATAGAGGGTATGTTAAAATCTGTCATAGAATAGGTGTCTCAATTCAAATTTACTATTTCTATCTATTCGAAATATATCTTAAGATTCTTAAGATATAATTAAGTATATCTATTATAAGGAATATTGACTATTGTATTTTTTAGTTTGAAAAAGAAAAAATGAATGGAATGAATAATAAGAAAATTGCAAAAAAGGGTAACTAATTAAAAAAATTCGATTTTGCTTTTCCCACTCTCATGGCCTTTCTATCCTTCTAATCAAACTTAAAATTGGATTCAAAAGAAAGCAATTGTGAAAATGAAAGAAATACCTTTTTCAGAATACCCTTTAATTTAATTCATTAAATTTAATGAAAAAGTAGAAGTGGAATAGAATAACCCGGTTGAAGGGTAATGATCATACGTCTGTAATGCATTGTATGTCCCAGAATAGGTCCCATTCTTCTACCCTTTCCGGGTAGTCGATGGCTATTCACAGCTACTACCTTAACACCAAAGAAGAGTTCGACCCAATGCTTTATTTCTGTCTTAGTGAATCCCGATTCGACATTAGAAGTATATTGATTCTTTCCCAATAAACGAAGGCTCTTTTCTGTAAATACTGCGTATTTGATTCCATTATCGTATGATAATACTCTATTTTTCTTTTTATTTGTTTATTGTATTATACCTTTCTATATTCTAGATATATAGAATAGAAGAATCTCGATTTGTCAAGTTTCATAATCGTATCAAGATCCATTTAAATTCGGCTCAATCTTTTTTAGAAAAAAAAAGATTGAGCCGAATTTAATTGCAATCAATTAGAAGAATAAGGAAGAATTACTGCATTTCGTAACTGATTTTTTTCTTTCTATTTCGCTTCTTTTTTGTTTAGTCCTTCTTTATATCGATGGTATCTACCGGCGCGAAGTCGAATTTGATCGCCTTCCATACTTCACAAGCTGCGGCTAGTTCAGGACTCCATTTGCAAGCTTGTCTAATAATTTCATTACCTTCACGAGCAAGATCGCGCCCTTCGTTACGAGCTTGTACACAAGCTTCTAAAGCCACCCGATTAGCTGCTGCACCAGGTGCATTCCCCCAAGGGTGTCCTAAAGTTCCTCCACCAAATTGTAATACGGAATCGTCTCCAAAGATTTCGGTCAGAGCTGGCATATGCCAAACATGAATACCCCCTGAAGCAACCGGTATAACACCTGGCATGGATACCCAATCCTGAGTGAAAAAGATACCGCGAGCACGATCCTTTTCAATAAAATCATCGCGCAATAGATCAACAAAACCTAAAGTCATTTCGCGTTCCCCTTCTAACTTACCTACTACTGTACCGGAGTGGATATGATCTCCCCCAGACATACGCAATGCTTTAGCTAATACACGGAAATGCATACCATGATTTTTCTGTCTATCAATAACTGCATGCATTGCTCGGTGAATGTGAAGAAGTAGGCCGTTGTCGCGGCAATAATGAGACAAACTAGTATTTGCGGTGAATCCTCCGGTTAAGTAGTCATGCATTACAATAGGAACCCCTAATTCCCTCGCAAATACAGCTCTCTTAATCATTTCTTCGCATGTACCTGCAGTCGCATTCAAGTAATGCCCCTTGATTTCACCGGTTTCGGCCTGTGCTTTATAAATAGCTTCGGCACAAAAGACAAAACGGTCTCTCCAGCGCATAAATGGTTGTGAGTTTACGTTTTCATCATCTTTGGTAAAATCAAGTCCACCGCGGAGACACTCATAACACGCTCTACCGTAATTTTTTGCGGATAATCCCAACTTGGGTTTAATAGTACATCCCAATAAAGGACGACCATACTTGTTCAACTTATCCCTTTCAACTTGGATACCATGAGGCGGGCCTTGGAAAGTTTTTGAATAAGTAGGAGGAATTCGTAGATCCTCCAAACGTAGAGCACGTAGGGCTTTGAAACCAAATACGTTACCCACAATGGAAGTAAACATGTTAGTAACAGAACCCTCTTCAAATAGGTCTAATGGATAAGCTATATAACAGATATATTGACTTTCCTCCCCAGGAACGGGCTCGATGTGATAGCATCGTCCTTTGTAACGATCAAGACTGGTAAGTCCATCAGTCCAAACAGTTGTCCATGTACCGGTAGAAGATTCCGCAGCTACTGCAGCCCCTGCTTCTTCAGGCGGAACCCCGGGCTGAGGAGTTACTCGGAATGCTGCCAAGATATCAGTATCCTTGGTTTCGTACTCCGGGGTGTAATAAGTCAATTTATAATCCTTAACACCGGCTTGAAATCCAACACTTGCTTTAGTTTCTGTTTGTGGTGACATAAGTCCCTCCCTACAACTCATGAATTAAGAATTCTCGCAATGACAGGGTCTACTCGATATGCATTAGGCGTAAATCAAACCTTTGCAAAAATCTTAATTTTAAAAGAAGGATATTCAGTTAATATTAACTGATTAAATAAAAAAGAGAGTATGCTTAAGTTAATGAATATGTTCCATTCGTATATAAAGCGTACACCCTGTGTACGTTCTATCTTATAGGAATTCTACTATAAGAATTCAATAAGAATTGATTTGTTGTTGTGGTAAGTTAACATGATTCGTTATTAAACCATGGATTTGATTCACCAAATCCATCATTATTGTATACTTTTTGATAGATATAGCGCAACCCAAATCAATCCCTAATCTTATTTTACAATTTTAATTTTACAATTTTAGAAGTTCTTAAGTTGACAGCAATCTATGCTTCACAGTAGTATATATTTTATATATCGAAGTCCTAGATAGGAAAGTAGAGTAGGCACAGACCCTTCACAAAAGGCGAAATGTATATGAAAAAAAAGATTGATTGAACTTTCCAACGGACTCATTCCATGAGTAAACGATTGAATGGGATTCGCTTGGGCAACGAAATCAAGTGCTAGCCCCCTTTTCTTTATTTTTTGAATTAACTAATTCATTTCCTTTTGACTTTTTGATTATTGGATATTTTTTTTGATTTTATTTGGCATTATTGAACAAAAAAAAGAAAAATTTCTTTTTTTTTTTTTACAATTATGTGATAATTATGAAAACCAATCCTACTACTTCGCGTCCCGGGGTTTCTACAATTGAAGAAAAAAGCGCAGGGCGTATTGATCAAATTATCGGACCTGTGCTGGATATCACTTTTCCTCCGGGCAAGTTGCCTTATATTTATAACGCTTTGATAGTCAAGAGTCGAGACACTGCTGATAAGCAAATTAATGTGACTTGTGAGGTACAACAATTATTGGGAAATAATCGAGTTAGAGCTGTAGCTATGAGTGCTACAGACGGGTTGATGAGAGGAATGGAAGTGATTGACACGGGAGCTCCTCTCAGTGTTCCAGTCGGTGGAACTACTCTCGGACGAATTTTTAACGTTCTTGGGGAGCCTATTGACAATTTGGGTCCTGTAGATACTAGTGCAACATTCCCTATTCACAGATCCGCGCCTGCCTTTATCGAGTTAGATACGAAATTATCTATCTTTGAAACAGGTATTAAGGTGGTCGATCTTTTAGCTCCTTATCGGCGTGGAGGAAAAATCGGACTATTTGGAGGGGCGGGAGTAGGTAAAACAGTACTCATCATGGAATTAATCAATAACATTGCTAAAGCTCACGGGGGCGTATCCGTATTTGGCGGAGTCGGGGAACGGACTCGTGAAGGAAATGATCTTTATATGGAAATGAAGGAATCCGGAGTAATTAATGAAAAAAATATTGAGGAATCAAAGGTAGCTCTAGTGTATGGCCAAATGAATGAACCGCCGGGAGCTCGTATGAGAGTTGGTTTAACTGCCCTAACTATGGCAGAATATTTCCGAGATGTTAATAAGCAAGACGTGCTTTTATTCATCGATAATATCTTTCGTTTTGTTCAAGCAGGATCGGAGGTATCCGCCTTATTAGGGCGAATGCCCTCCGCAGTGGGTTATCAACCTACCCTTAGTACAGAAATGGGTTCTTTGCAAGAAAGAATTACTTCTACCAAAAAGGGATCTATAACTTCGATCCAAGCAGTTTATGTACCTGCGGACGATTTGACTGACCCTGCTCCTGCCACAACATTTGCACATTTGGACGCTACTACTGTACTTTCCAGAGGATTAGCTTCCAAGGGCATTTATCCCGCAGTAGATCCTTTAGATTCAACCTCAACTATGTTACAGCCTCGGATCGTTGGCAACGAACATTATGAAACTGCGCAAAGAGTTAAGGAAACTTTACAACGTTACAAAGAGCTTCAGGACATTATCGCAATTCTTGGGTTGGATGAACTATCGGAGGAGGATCGTTTAACTGTAGCAAGAGCACGAAAAATTGAGCGGTTCTTATCACAACCGTTCTTTGTGGCAGAAGTTTTTACCGGTTCTCCAGGAAAGTATGTTGGTCTTGCAGAAACAATTAGGGGATTTCAACTAATCCTTTCCGGAGAATTAGACGGCCTACCCGAACAGGCTTTTTATTTGGTGGGAAACATCGATGAAGCTAGCACGAAAGCTATAAAATTAGAAGAGGAGAGCAAATTGAAGAAATGAAATTAAATCTTTATGTACTGACTCCTAAACGAATTATTTGGGATTGTGAAGTGAAAGAAATCATTTTATCTACTAATAGTGGGCAAATTGGTGTATTACCAAACCACGCCCCCATTAACACAGCTGTGGATATGGGTCCTTTGAGAATACGCCTCCTCAACGACCAATGGTTAACAGCGGTTCTGTGGAGCGGTTTTGCGAGAATAGTTAATAATGAGATCATTATTTTAGGGAATGATGCAGAACTGGGTAGTGACATTGATGCAGAAGAAGCTCAAGAGGCACTTGAAATAGCCGAAGCTAACTTGAGTAGAGCTGAGGGTACGAAAGAATTGGTTCAAGCGAAGCTAGCTCTCAGACGAGCTAGGATACGAGTCGAGGCTGTCAATTGGATTCCCCCATCCAATTGAAGACAATCCAAAGGTTTCATTGATACAAAGAAAAAGGAAAGAGGGGTAGAAAAAGTTATTAGATAGCGAAGCGAAGTAAGTCCAATGCTATCTAAGAATTTTTCTACCTACCTACTATTGGATTTGAACCAATGACTCCCGCCGTATGAAAGCAGTACTCTAACCACTGAGTTAAGTAGGCAATTTATCACCATAAAAGAATCCACATTACTTCGATCGATTATAGATCGAATCCTTTTTATAAGCAATACCGATCCGTTATTGGTATGTTATTTATGGGTATGTTATTATGTTATATAGTAAACAAATGAAAGCGATATCCTCCAGCATTAGAGAATATTCATCTTGACAAGAAATTCTATATATGTTAAGATATTTCTGATAAGGGCTATAGCTCAGTTCGGTAGAGCAACTCGCTTACACGTGCGCCAATGCTTTTCAAGGGAACTTATTATGCAATGAACATAACAGATCTTATTGCAAAATCAATGTCTTACTTCATGGATTCGAGAGAATAGGAGAACAGTAGCCTGACAAACAGTCGGTTCAGTCCGATTCAGGTGCCAATTCAGGTGCCTAATCAAATAGAACCCTATTGATTTGCTAGTTGATAAGGTGAATATCCAGCCCACTCAATGCTAGGCGTAATGAGGATAAGGGCCTCCAAAAAACTTCTTTTCGTTCTATGAACTTTAAGGTGTATGAAGTCTCATAGTCAACTCTTGCGGCGGAACGATAGAGACTCCATTTCACTTAGGTTGATTTAATTTAAGCCCGAGGCAGACCTAAGTCAAGGTAATCCTCCTTTGAAACACTTTGGTATTGCTCCTAGATAAATGATAATACAAATAATCAATCAGAGCACAGGGAACCATCTTATTATCTTTCCGTAAAGAAAAATTATGGTAGATTAACTGATCTTTACATCACATCAGTTGATGAAAGAGCCCAATGCAGAAAAATGCATGTTGGGTCTTTGAAACAGTTCGAATCATTTCGATAATAATCTGTTTGATCTGTTTTACCGAGAAGGTCTACGGTTCGAATCCGTATAGCCCTAATATAAATGTCTTTTTTTAGATTTTAGGATGGATATCCTATGTTTCTTTTAGTATAATTTTCTTTTCTTTATTAGTACTTGTTTATAGACTCGACGGTCATTTGCCCTCTAGAATAGAGATAAAAGCTTTACCATAGGCTCATTCATCGAAAATCATAGAGACAGGAAAAGAAAAAAGAAATTCTATCAAATCAATAGAAGGAAGGATCTCTTACCTGATTTGAATTCCATCCTCCTTCAACTAGGATATGCTCTAAGTCCCTAGACTTTCCTAGAATGACTCCAACGATTTTCTCCATTTTTGGAATTCCTATTTTGTTTGAAGTATATTAATATTAGATAAAAATATACATTATAGAAAATATATATATTATCTAAAATCTCCATTATCTAAATGGAGACACTTTCATTTTAATTTACTTTAATTAATTTAAAATTTAATTTAATTTACTTTAATTAATTAATTTAAAAAATTAATTTAAAATTTAAATAGTAAATAGAAAAAATCGAAAGAAAAAAAAAAAAGAAAGAGTAAATAATCAAACTGGATATTTTGTTTCATAATTCTGAAATAGTGTTCTTTTTTTTAGTATTCTTCCTCATTAGGCTGCATACATTAGTCATCCTATTTCAATTAGATTCTAATCTAATTAATTAATAGTAAGTATTAATTAATAGTAAGTATTTACTTTTTTATTTAATAGTCTCTGACTATCCTTAAATAAAGGATAGATTAATTGTTTTTTTTCTAGAGATTCTAGGGAAAGCAAAACAAAGTGAAGCGGAAGAGTTTTCTTTATATAAGAATTAGGTCTATACCATATCTAAATAGAAAGGAAATCAAAAAGAAAGGGAGTTGGGATTCCATTGGATGAATCCTTAAGGAAGATATGCCACAAAAGAAGCAATAAAGTAAGCGCTCTTTCTCTTTGGTTTGAACAAAACGGATTCTATTCTTGCTTCACCGAGGAAGAGAGAGAAGTTATGGATAAATTGACAATGCCAACTTGAATCGACTAATTCAGTTCCACCTATTCCACATTAATGGGAGTACATTTATGTTTCTGCTTCACGAATATGATATTTTTT